TTTAAGTTCTTAAAAAAAAAAAAGAGATGAAATAATTAATTCCACAAAAAAATAATTTTTTTTTTTCACAAGGTACGTACGGTTATAAATAAATATTTATTTGTTACTGAATTGACCATAGACCAATTCCCTTATTGATTTGGGAGTATTCAATACACCCATGAATTCTGAGCTTCATGTTACTCATCCCAAGAGACATGCCAGATAGAGGACATTCCAATTTAATTGAATGGAATGACAGTTTCTCATTTGAAATCTGTACAATAAGAATTTTTATCAAATCACACATCGCAGTATACTAGACCTTCTAATTCTTTAAGAGGTTTATCTAAAAGGCTCGCAATATAACTAGGAAGACGTTTCAAATACCACACATGGGTTACTGGACATGCTAGTTTTATATACCCCATTTGATACCTACGTACCCGAGAATCAACAAATTCTACTCCGCATTGTTCACAAAATTTGGGTTGGTCTTTTTTATCTCCGATTACTCGATAATTTCCACAAGCACAAATCCCACTTTTTATAGGTCCAAAAATTCGTTCACAAAATAATCCATCTTTTTCAGGCTTATTGGTTTTGTAATGAAGAGTATAGGGTTTTGTTACCTCTCCAACAATTTCTCCATTAGGTAGGATTTTTTTTGCCCAAGCACTTATTTGTTCAGGAGAAACTAATCCAATTCGAAGGTGTTGATGTTTATACTGATCAATCATAGAATATAATTTCTGATTCAGTCCAATTAAACTTCCTTCCTTTGAATCTGGAAGTCTTTCTCAGATACAAGGAAATGATTCAGTTCCAGAGCCAAAGATCGTAGTTCTCGAACGAGCAATCGAAAAGATTCTGGAGCATCCACAGGTTTAGGTATTGTTCCGCCAATAATCGTAGTTCCGAGTACTTCTTGACGAGCTTTAATATGATCAGATTTATAAGTCAGCATCTCTTGTAAAATATGAGCAACACCGAACCCCTCGAGCGCCCAAACCTCCATTTCGCCTACCCGTTGTCCTCCTTGTTTCGCCCTTCCTTTAAGGGGTTGTTGTGTAACAAGTGCATAATGTCCACTGGAACGTCCATGTATTTTATCATCAACTTGATGAATTAATTTCAAGATATAAGGCTTTCCTATTATAACAGGCTGTTCAAAAAGATTCCCTGTTCTTCCATCAAATATTCCGCTCTTTCCCGGATACTCGGGTTCAAATATCCATGGATTCGATGTTTGTTTACTGGCTTCATATAATTCAGAAAACACAAGTTTTCTGGAAGCCTCCTGTTCATATCTCTCATCAAAAGGTGCTATTCGATAATGTCTATTTAGCATACTCCCAGCTAATCCGAGTGAACATTCCAATATCTGTCCTACATTCATTCGTGAGGGTACCCCTAATGGGTTGAAGACCATATCAACGGGTCTTCCATCTTGCAAATAAGGCATATCCTGTCTAGACAAAATCTTTGAAACGATACCTTTATTTCCATGTCTCCCGGCCACTTTATCACCTACTTTAATTTCACGTTTCTGTGAAATATATATATGAATCGTTTCTGGATTATAGCTAGAACCTGCTTTTTTTTGGATCCATCTCACATCAATAACTCGGCCCCTACCACCTATAGGTAGTTTTAGACAAGTTTCCTTTGAGGTCGATACCTGAATCCCAAGTATAGCTCGTAATAATCTATCTTCCGGAGCATATGAGGATTCTTTCGCCATTTGAGGCGTTAATTTACCCACTAAAATATCCCCTGTTTCTACCCAAGATCCCAGAATCACAATTCCATTTTTGTCTAAATTTCGGAGTAAATGGGCTTCTAGATGTGGAATTTTATTAGTGATTCTTTCAGGACCATGGCTTGTCACATGAGTCTGAATTTCATATTTACGTATGTGAAAAGAAGTATAAATATCTTCATAGACCAGACGTTCACTAATGAGTACAGCATCTTCAGAATTGTAACCTTCCCATGGCATATAAGCTACTAATACGTTTTTTCCCAAAGCGAGTTCACCGCCAACAGTAGCAGCACCATCTGCTAAAATTTGCCCCTTTTTTACGCATTTACCTTTATGAACCCGGGATTTTTGATGCATGCAAGTATTTTTGTTGGAACGTTGATATATAATTAATGGAATACTTAGAGCATTCCCATTTCCAAATAAAATGATCTTGTCAGTATCGTTATAAACGATTTTTCCGGCGTGTTCGGCTATAGCGGGAACTCCTGAATCTAAGGCCACTTGGCGTTCCAATCCAGTTCCAACAATGCACTTTTCGGACCGAGAAAGAGGAACTGCTTGACGTTGCATATTAGAACTCATTAAAGCTCGATTCGCATCATTATGCTCCATAAAAGGAATCAGGGAAGCTCCAATAGAAAAATATTGGAAGGGAAAAATACTTCGAAGATGAACCTGTTCCCATGCAATAGTTAGAAATTCTTGACGGTATCGAGCTGGAACAATCTGCTCCTCCTGAATACCTCGATTCAG